AGTTAGCTTATCGGAATCAAAGGAAATAAGAATGGAGCTTTCTTTGGTGACCTAAGATCTAATTCTAGAAAGAATCGAAAGTTGCGGATAACTCTTTTTTTTTTACCTAGATTCCCGATTACTAATTAAGAAGTCTCTATCAACAAGATAAAAGATAGATATATAGTTTTGTATCTTTCTCCATCCCCCCAAAAGCCCATTTTCACTAAAAATTTCGGTTGTGTCGCATTCTAACGAATCTTTCGATAATTGGTAAGAAACTCTTTCTTTATTAAATTAGAAGACAAGAACAAAACACAAAGAAATGAAGAAAAATAATAAAGTTGATTATCATACGGATCTTTCATGTAGATAGATGAATAAGTCCATTTATTTAGTTATACATTCCTTGGACTTATTCTATATACTCATCACTTAGATATATAGATACTTATTATTCTAATAATAATTTTCAAATGGAATTAATTAATAATAACTCCGAATTCATAATAATTACAATCCTTAATTATAAATTATAATTAGTATAAATATGATATTAAAAAAAATAATAACAGGTACAAATAGTAAGCCGAGGTACCCATTTTATGATAACTTTTAATTTTCCCTCTATTTTTGTGCCTTTAGTAGGACTAGTATTTCCGGCAATTGCAATGGCTTCTTTATTTCTTCATGTTCAAAAAAATAAGATTGTTTAGATCTGGGGGGCCCAAACCTCATCCGTTTTTTTTTTTGAAATTTAGACTTGTAGCATAAGACAGATATTTATTTCGGGAAAGTATAATATGTGGATTTCCGCCGAACATAAAGGAAAAAGCTCTTATGCCTGCAGAAAATGATCTATGGGTAAATTAATTCTAACTAGTTTCAAATAGATCAGGATCGCTGGATGCCTAATATAGAAAGTTGGTGGATCTATATGTATATCAATATGTATATTGGGATGGGATGATATGAAGGGTATGTTATTATTTTAGATCTAACCAATTTGATGAATTACTCCTAAAGGTTGCCATCAAACTAGTGCTAGTTCACATCAAACTAGCGCTAGGTGATGAGAGTTCCTTCGGAAACAAAAAAAGTCAAGTCAAAACCATTGGGGGTATTCTCTCAATTCCAATAAAATGCAATCGGATCAAGTATGAGTTGGCGATCAGAACATATATGGATAGAACTTATAACGGGGTCTCGAAAACTAAGTAATTTTTGCTGGGCCCTTATCGTTTTTTTAGGTTCATTAGGATTCTTATTGGTTGGAACTTCCAGTTATCTTGGTAGAAATTTGATATCTTTTGTTCCGTCTCAGCAAATTCTTTTTTTTCCACAAGGGATCGTGATGTCTTTCTACGGGATCGCGGGTCTCTTTATTAGTTCCTATTTGTGGTGCACAATTTCCTGGAATGTAGGTAGTGGTTATGATCGATTCGATAGAAAGGAAGGAATAGTGTGTATTTTTCGTTGGGGATTTCCTGGAAAAAATCGTCGCATATTCCTCCGATTCCTTATAAAAGATATTCAATCCGTTAGAATAGAAGTTAAGGAGGGTATTTATGCTCGTCGTGTCCTTTATATGGACATCAGAGGTCGGGGGGCTATTCCATTGACCCGTACTGATGAGAATTTGACTCCACGAGAAATTGAACAAAAAGCCGCGGAATTGGCCTATTTCTTGCGCGTACCAATTGAAGTCTTTTGAGAAAAGGAACTGGGCTGAAAAATGAATGCTTTCTCAGCAGGAGGGAAAAAATGCAAGAATCCTGTTTTTCTATAAGATGACTTAAGTGAAGTTTCGTCAGAACGTTCAATCCAACCAAAGCCGACGTATATGGAACAACCATAAAACAAAACTCTTTTTTTTAGTTAAATATTTGTTGGAAGTGGTACTTTAAGATGCAGATAAATCATATCTTGTAAATTATTTCCTTTTTGTCAATCGACCCTTTATTTATCCTTTCATTTGTGTTCTTTACTAACCAATAATGGCTTTTCTTAATAATGAAAACAGGCCCATTTCTGTCTTGTTTTTCCACTCATTTTTTTGATCATCACAATATCTTTCTCTCAATTATTCTTGGCTATGGGGAATCGTTGGGATTTTTTCGAAATATTGGATATTTTGATAGAAGAGGAGCTCTTTCCTATCAAAATATCAATAATATTCATTCCTTAAAGTACTTCTTTCGGTGATTCATCAAAAGGAGACACTTGTTTAGAATTTGATGAATTGAGATATCTGGAAACAATATTTTTGATTATTTCTTCATTCGAATTTTAAGTAGAGTCTTAGTCTATTTCTGTATTCTTTCTAGATTCAAACAAAATCAAAAATAAAATAGATTCGTAGGTTTGATTCGAACTCATGTTTGAAAGAAATATTCAATCACATAAAGTCGACAAATGAAGTGGGTTAATTAAAAATTCACAGGTGAAAAATGGCAAAAACGAAAGCATTCACTCCTCTTTTGTATCTTGCATCTATAGTATTTTTACCCCGGTGGATTTCTCTCTCATTTACTAAAAGTATGGAATCTTGGATTACTAATTGGTTGAATACTGGTCAATCCGAAATTTTTTTGAATGATATTCAAGAAAAAAGTATTCTAGAAAAGTTCATAGAATTAGAGGAAATCCTCTTTTTGGACGAAATGGTCAAGGAATACTCGGAGACACATCTACAAAAGCTTCCTATAGGAATCCACAAAGAAACGATCCAATTAATCAAGATACACAATGAGGATCGTATCCATACGATTTTGCACTTCTCGACAAATATAATCTGTTTTGTTATTCTAAGCGGTTATTCTATTTTAGGTAATGAAGAACTTGTTATTCTTAACTCTTGGGCTCAGGAATTCCTATATAACTTAAGTGATACAGTAAAAGCTTTTTCGATTCTTTTATTAACCGATTTATGTATCGGATTTCATTCACCACACGGTTGGGAACTAATGATTGGTTCTGTCTACAAAGATTTTGGATTTGTTCATAATGATCAAATTATATCTGGTCTTGTTTCCACTTTTCCGGTTATTCTCGATACTATTTTAAAATATTGGATTTTCCGGTATTTAAATCGTGTATCTCCGTCACTTGTAGTTATTTATCATTCAATGAATGATTGATAAATAGATCCATCGACATTAATCTAATCCAATCAGAATGTTTCTTACTTTGTCTTTGTAGTTCTCCATAAGGATTAAAAACTTTCTATCCAAGGGATTTTCATCCTATCGTATGCCAGTAAAATGATTCCAGTAAATAGCAGAATCGTGGATAGGGAACTATACTAGTGACCTACCCAATTTATTGTAGAAATTTTCGGATCAATGATTAGACCATGCAAACTAGAAATACTTTTTCTTGGATAAAGGAACAGATTACTCGATGTGTTTCCGTATCGCTCATGATATATATCATAACTCGGACATCCATTTCAAGTGCATATCCCGTTTTTGCGCAGCAGGGTTATGAAAATCCACGAGAAGCGACTGGGCGTATTGTATGTGCCAATTGTCATTTAGCTAATAAGCCCGTGGATATTGAAGTTCCACAAGCGGTACTTCCTGATACTGTATTTGAAGCAGTTGTTCGAATTCCTTACGATAAGCAAGTGAAACAAGTTCTTGCTAATGGTAAGAAAGGGGGTTTGAATGTGGGGGCTGTTCTTATTTTACCAGAGGGTTTTGAATTAGCTCCTTCCGATCGTATTTCTCCTGAGATGAAAGAAAAGATAGGCAATTTGTCTTTTCAGAGCTATCGCCCTAATAAAAAAAATATTCTTGTGATAGGGCCTGTCCCTGGTCAGAAATATAGTGAAATCACCTTTCCTGTTCTTTCCCCCGACCCCGCTACTAAGAAAGACGTTCACTTCTTAAAATATCCTATATACGTAGGGGGAAATAGGGGAAGGGGTCAGATTTATCCCGACGGAAGCAAGAGTAACAATACAGTTTATAATGCTACAGGAGCGGGCATATTAAGTAAAATCATACGAAAAGAAAAGGGGGGATATGAAATAACCATAACAGATCCATCGGATGGACGTCAAGTGGTTGATATTATCCCTCCAGGACCAGAACTTCTTGTTTCAGAGGGTGAATCCATTAAATTAGATCAACCATTAACGAGTAATCCTAATGTGGGTGGATTTGGTCAGGGAGATGCAGAAATAGTACTTCAAGATCCATTACGTGTCCAAGGTCTTTTGTTCTTCTTGGCATCTGTTATTTTGGCACAAATCTTTTTGGTTCTTAAAAAGAAACAGTTCGAGAAGGTTCAATTGGCCGAAATGAATTTCTAAACTCATCGATTTATCCGCATCAGGTTCGTAAAAAGAACCACATTTTTGTTGTCAATTATGTATGATCAAAAAAAATCAATTCTGAAAAACCTTTTATTTACTTGCTCTTTTTCTACGAACTTCGGGGAATCCCTTGTACCGCATTCCTAGTCAGAATAGGTAGCTTTTTGTTTGAAGAAGACTTTTTTATTTGACTTTATGACTTTACCACCCCTTATCTTTGTTTTTTTTAGCTAAATTGAATTGGTACAACTATGTTACTATTGCCAGATTTCAATGTCATAAAATGTATCCATTTGATTCTATTTGAATCAGAATAAAATTGGGATAGATATTAGCATAAGTAAGCGGGAAATAAAAAGAATTCTAAATGCGGGGAACAAAAAATTCTAGGATGCATTATGTGTCTTCCTAGTCTTCGACACAAGAAAGGGGTGTAGCAAATTCCTTTTCTTGTGTCGAAAGAGTAATGATTTGTGATGCTGTTCGCCAAAAATTCCTAGTCTTGGTTTCGGTTTTCCAGATGTATCAGAACTTTTTTTCGATTTATTACGTACAATAAAATAGTGGACAAACATAAAATAAAACTTATTCAATGAACTTATCAAAAATTTCAATTTTTCTGAGATAGTAAAAAAAAAGGTAAGAGTATAGAAAGTATTTGTACGATATCGAATCTACAGAAATATTAGTATATATAGTA